AACATAGGGACTTTATGGGTCATGCTTATATAGGATTTGGTAAACAGAGTTATATGTAAGTATTATTAGTGTAGTGGTGATATAGTGGTTATCTGTATATAGTTTAGATTAATTAAAGCTATTTTATGAATATTAAACTACTGGGAAAGAAGTTAATAAAAATTTAAGCAGATAAATAAAAATATAGCTTTTAAAAAAAATAATTGATTGAACGTTTGTTTTTGCGTTTGAATCTACTGTGGAATTTCTGTTTTAACTTTTTTTTTGTCTATCGAGCATTAAGCCCGACTATGGCAGATAGTAGTTATGTAAGACGAGAATATGACTAATAAGTCCAGCTACAATTGAGTTGAATGGAACGAGGCCTCTGACGGCCAATGGTGAGTCCCTGCATCCCCAAAAAATAAAACCACTAAAGGCATGACAGTGCAGTTATGTTGGGTCACGGGCTAGAATGGAACTAATCCATCGTGATGTCTTATTTAAGGGGAACGAGTGGGCGATTATGCAGTTTATGGCCCTGAGGTAGGAACCAGATGCCAGATAAAGATCATTATTAGCTACCCCCAAGTTAAATGGGATCAGAGCAAGAAGAGGGACACGTAGTGGGCGAGTAGATGGTTTCACGGAGGTTGGTAGATTATGAGACCAACATTGGTAGGGGATAGTCATTTGGATCGAGAAGGATTTATGACTGAATGTGGTATGTACTGTCAATGATATAGATGTGCTATGTACAAGGATCCATGTTTGTTGGTAGATCACTGTCGTATTGATGAGCATTTAATGTGAAGGGAGAGGGATACTGTATTATGTACTATGTTAGTATTATGAGCGTGCTTATATGCATGGGGGAGTGTTATTAATGTTGATTAAACATGTAATGTCCTATGTACATGAATTAATAGTGGTTTAATGTGGTAAAGCAGTTAATGCACGATATACATAGGTGTGTTGTTGGATGAAAGTTGATAGGGACATAAAAGTTAAGATTTAAGTAACTGGACGAGTGCAGGGAATAGTTTAAGTAAGGATATCAGCTTTGGGAGTTGAAGGTGAAAAGCAAATTTTCTTCCCTGATAAGTTGCTCTAAGAAGTCCATAGCTTCATTTTTGGTTTACAAGACCAAGGTAATGTTTTTATACTATTAGGGCTCTTCATTTAAGAAGTTTGTTTTCAATTAGGCTAACGATTGGTAGTATTAAGAGAATAATAGTGAAGTAAAGAATTGATGCTAATTGACCAATAGTGATAAATGGGTATTCAACAGGTTGTCCTCCGATTCAGGTTAATGTAAGTAGGTCTGCTACTAGAAATCAGAATATGCATTGGCTTAGTGGTCGGAATATTATACTACGTTGCTTAGATACATGGAGTAGTGGGAAAAGTGATAGAATAAGGATTGAAAAGACTAGGGCTAAGACACCTCCTAGTTTGTTGGGGATAGATCGTAGGATAGCGTAGGCAAACAAGAAGTATCACTCTGGTTTAATATGGGGTGGAGTGCTTAAGGGGTTTGCGGGTGTATAATTGTCGGGGTCTCCTAGAAGGTCAGGTGAGAATAGGACTAAAATTATTAGGGCTAAAATAAGAAGGAGGACTCCAAGGATATCTTTGATGGTGTAATATGGGTGAAAAGGAATTTTGTCTGAGTCAGAAATAAGGCCTGAGGGGTTGTTTGATCCAGTTTCATGGAGGAAGAGAAGATGGACTATAACTAGGGCTGCAATGATAAATGGAAGAACAAAATGGAATGCGAAGAATCGTGTTAGAGTGGCTTTGTCTACTGAGAAACCACCTCAGATTCATTCTACTAAGGTTGTACCGATGTATGGGATGGCTGATAAAAGATTAGTAATTACGGTTGCTCCTCAGAATGACATTTGGCCTCAGGGGAGGACATAGCCCATGAAAGCTGTGGCTATAACTACGAATAGAAGGATAACTCCAATGTTTCATGTTTCAAAGTAAGTATATGAGCCGTAGTATAATCCACGGCCTACATGAAGAAAGAGGCAAATAAAAAATATAGATGCACCGTTGGCATGTATGTAGCGGATGAGTCAGCCGTAATTTACATCTCGGCAGATATGAGTGACTGATGAGAAAGCTGTTATGGTGTCAGATGTGTAATGTATTGCTAGAAATAATCCCGTGAGGATTTGGATAGCTAGGCAGAGACCTAATAAGGATCCAAAGTTTCATCAAGCGGAGATATTGGAAGGTGCAGGTAAATCAATAAAGGAGTGGTTGATGATTTTGATTAAAGGATGGGTTTTGCGGGTGTTTGTCATTAGTGTTTTTATAGTTGAATAACAACGATGATTTTTCATGTCATTAGTCATGGTTAGACTCCATGTAAAAATAATGACATATGTAACGTATTTATTAAGTATACTTTTTGTTTTAGGTTTTGTGGGATTTTCTTCAAAGCCTTCTCCTATTTATGGGGGTTTAGGATTAATTATTAGTGGGGGAATTGGATGTGGGGTTGTGTTGTATTTTGGAGGGTCTTTTTTAGGTTTGATAGTATTCTTAATTTACTTGGGGGGAATGTTGGTGGTGTTTGGTTATACTACGGCTATGGCGACAGAGGAGTACCCGGAAACATGAGGATCAAGTGTGGTTATTTGGGGAGTTTTATTATTGGGGTTTTTAGTGGAATTTTTAATTGTTATTTTTATGGTTTTATATGATGAAGTAGAAGTTGTAATTGAATTTAAGGATTCGGGAAATTGAATGGTGTTTGAGGGGGATGAGTTGGGGTTAATTCGCGAAGATTCAATAGGGGTGGCAGCTATGTATAATTGTGGGAGTTGATTAATGGTTGTAGCTGGTTGGTCGTTGTTTGTTAGTATTTTTATTGTTATTGAAATTACGCGTGGTAATAGAATACAATTGTGATTGCTAGGAGTGTTGAAGTTAAGAATGATAGGAAATATAATTTGATGAGGCCTTTTTGATTAGAGGTTATGGTAGAGGCTGTTGAGTGAAAGTTAGTGGTAAGTTTGGGGATAGATTTTTCTAATCAGATTAGGTCTAATAGAGTTGATGAGAGTTTTTGGCTTATTATAAGATTAATATGAGGATTAAATCGGTGAATGATGGTAGGAAAATAGCCTAGTATGGCTGAAAATTTTGATGTGTTTGAGTATATTTTGGTCTTTAGATAAAGGGTTATTGAGTTTAGTTCTATAGCAATAACAAATCCTAGAATGGTTACTAATAGTGCAGTAAGTTTTAGGTAAGTAGGTATAGTTAGGACTGGAACATTTATAGGTGGAATATTGTATGAAAGGATAAATCCTGCAACAATGCTTCCAATAAGAAGGCGTTTAATTGAGTTAAGTAGTTGGGGGTTATTTTCATTAATTGGAGTTAGTGGGGAATATCGGGGTTGTCCTATTAAGACGTAGAAAATAATTCGTGTACTGTAGACAGCAGTTAAAGAGGTGGCCAGGAGAGTAATAGTTAGGGCTCAGGCGTTGGTATACGACGTGTTTGCGGATTCAATGATCAGGTCTTTAGAGTAAAATCCAGTTAGGAAGGGGGTTCCCGTTAGTGCTAAACTGCCAATAGTAAGTGAGGATGAGGTAAATGGAAGGGCTTTGAATAGTCCTCCTATTTTTCGAATGTCTTGTTCATCGTTTAGATTATGGATAATAGATCCTGAGCATATGAATAGTATAGCTTTAAAAAATGCGTGTGTACAAATGTGGAGAAAGGCTAAGTGAGGTTGATTAATTCCGATAGTTACTATTATTAGACCTAGTTGGCTTGAAGTAGAGAATGCGATGATCTTTTTGATATCATTCTGGGTAAGGGCACAGATGGCGGTAAATAGAGTGGTGATAGCTCCTAAACATAGGGTGAGTGTTTGGATAGTTTTGTTATGTTCTATTAGTGGGTAGAAGCGGATGAGGAGGAAGACTCCTGCTACTACTATAGTACTGGAGTGAAGTAAAGCTGATACAGGGGTTGGGCCCTCTATAGCAGAAGGTAACCAGGGGTGAAGGCCGAATTGGGCAGATTTTCCTGTGGCGGCTAAGAGCAGTCCTACTAAGGGGAATAAGGATACGTCTATTATGAAGAGTTGTTGAAATTCTCATGAGTTTGAGTTGAGTAAAAATCATGCTATAGCTAATACAAATCCGATATCTCCGATTCGGTTATATAGGACAGCTTGGAGGGCTGCTGTATTAGCATCTGTTCGACCACACCATCATCCGATTAGTAAAAAAGATATGATGCCAACTCCTTCTCAACCAATGAATAGTTGAAACAGGTTGTTGGATGTTACTAGGATTATTATAGTGATGAGGAATAAGAGGAGGTATTTGAAGAAACGGTTAATAAAAGGGTCGGAGTGTATGTACCATATTGAGAATTCTATAATCGACCATGTTACGAATAGTGCTACAGGAATAAATAATATAGAGAAATAGTCTAGTTTGAAGCTTATGGAGAGGGTGAATGTTTGGATAGTTATTCAGTGTCAGTTTGAGATAATGAGTTCATAGTTTGAGTTGATAAACATTAGTGTTGGTACCATGCAGAGTGATAATGCGCAAATAATGGAGATTTTTACGTAGTTTGGGTAATTAATGTGTTTGTGGTAATTAGTTATGGTAAGGAAAATAGGGAATGAGAGGGTTACAAGTGATGTGAGGATAAGTGAAGAAAACATATTTATTACTTTCATTTGGAGTTGCACCAATTTTTTGGTTCCTAAGACCAACGGATTACTTCTATCCTATAAAAGTTAAGAAAGCCGTGGATGTAAACACGGGGAGCATGAATTAGCAGTTCTTGCATGCTTTCTTGGTAAATAAGAGGTTGTCATTCTCTATTGTTAGATTCACAATCTAAAGTTTTGTTTAAACTATATTTACAGTATAAATGACCCAGAATGATGGCAGGGTTTGTTGATAGGATAATAAGTGGAAAAAGATGAAGAAATATGAGTATATTTTCTCGTGTGAAGGAAGGATTAATATTTAATGTGTGATATGTAAATTTTCCTCATTGTGTTACAATTAATATATATAGTGAGTAGAGGGCTGTGATTAGTATATTTAGTCCGGTTAAGATAATTGTAACACTTGATCAGGTGAATGATGATATAATAATAAATAATTCACCGATTAGGTTAATAGAAGGTGGGAGAGCTAAATTGGTTAAGGTGGCTAAAACTCACCATGTTGCTATAAGGGGTAGAATAGATTGTAAGCCTCGGGCTAGTGATATAGTTCGACTATGGATTCGTTCATAATTAGTGTTTGCTAAACAGAATAATATGGAGGATGTAAGTCCGTGGGCAATTATCAGTGCTGTAGCTCCTATAAAACTTCAGGGGGTTTGAATTATAATTGCCACGATTACTAGTGCTATATGGCTTACTGAAGAGTAAGCGATGAGGGATTTTAGGTCTGTTTGTCGTAAGCAGATTGAGCTTGTTATAATTATGCCTCATAGTGATAATATCATAAAAGGGTATGCTATATTACACGTGATAGGGTGTAATAAAGTTGAAATTCGAATCATCCCATATCCGCCAAGTTTTAGTAGAATAGCAGCTAAAACCATGGAACCAGCAATGGGGGCTTCAACGTGAGCTTTTGGTAGTCAAAGGTGAAGACCATAGAGAGGTATTTTAACTATAAAAGCTATAATGCATGCTAATCATAGAATATTGTTTGTTCAGGATATAGGGAGGTTAGATGATTGATATAGTGAAATAATAAAGTTTAAGGATCCTGTAGATTTTTGAATATAAATTAATGCTACTAGTAGAGGTAATGAACCTACTAGGGTATAAAATAGAAAATATAATCCTGCATTTAACCGTTCGGTTTGATTTCCTCATCGAGTAATAATAATTAGTGTGGGAACTAAGGTAGCCTCGAATAGAATATAAAATATAATTAGTTCAGTAGCAGAGAAAGTTATAACTAAAAAGGATTGTAGTGAGATTAATGTAAGAATATATAGTTTTTTTCGGATTAGTGGTTCGTGGGTTAGATGGCTCTGACTTGCTATGATCATAAGGGGTAGGAGTCATGCTGTAAGAATTAATAGAGGAGAGGATAAAGGATCAGTAAAGAAAGCTAATGAAAAAATTAAGTCTGTGTTTGTAGGACGATTTAATGTGAGGAGAACGATTAGGCTAATTATCAAACTATGAATTGAAGGGTTAATTCAGATTATTGAAGGTTTTGAGAATCATATAAGGGGGGCAAGTAGGATTGTGGGGATAATAATTTTTAGCATTGGAGAATGTTTAGGTTTTGGACGTAGTCTAGGCCGTACGTATTTGATACTATTACGAGAAGGGCTAGACCTACAGCTGCTTCACATGCAGCAAATACTAGTAAAGTAATGGGGATTATGAATGATAGGGAGAAGTGGAAATTTATAATTAGGAGTGAGCATAAAACAAATATTGATAGTATTATTCCTTCTAAGCATAGGAGGGATGATATCAGATGGGATCGGTAGATAAATATTCCTAATAGAGATGTAGAGTAAGCTAGGATGGTGTTGAGAATAATGATAGGCATTTTGATAATTATGGTAACCCATAATTTAGTGAGTCGAAATCACTCGTTTTATTTTAAACTAATTACCATATTCAATTCACTCTAAACCCTTTTGGACTCATTCATAGGCTAGCCCAAGGGTAAGAATTAAGATTAATAGTAAAGCTATAGTTAATATGAGACCAAGATTGTTTGTTTGGGAGGCTCAGGGGAGAGGAAGAAGAAGGGCAATCTCTAGATCGAATAAAAGAAATGTAATCGCAACTAGGAAAAATTTTATTGAAAATGGTAGGCGAGCAGATCCTATAGGGTCAAAGCCGCATTCGTAAGGGCTTGCCTTTTCAGCATATACGTTTAGTTGGGGTAATCAGAATGCTACAGAAATTAGTAGTAGAGCAATTAAAGAATTGATGAAGAGGGATATTATAAGGTTTATTATTCTCTTCTGGATCAGTTCCAGAACTAATTGATTGGAAGTCAATTGTACTAGTTAATACTAAGAGAATATGAGCCTCATCAATAAATGGATACGTAAAGGAAGAGTCATACTACATCTACAAAGTGTCAGTATCATGCAGCTGCTTCAAATCCAAAGTGATGTTTAGATGTGAAGTGGAAGTTTAGTTGACGAATGAGACATACTAGAAGAAAGGTGGATCCAATAATAACGTGGAGACCATGGAAGCCTGTAGCTATAAAGAATGTTGATCCATACACTCCGTCCGAGATTGTGAAAGAAGTCTCTAAATATTCAGAGGCTTGGAGAAGGGTAAAATAAAGTCCTAAAGCAATTGTAATTGATAGTGCTTGAATTATATGTTTTCGGTCCCCTTCTATTAGGCTGTGGTGAGCCCAGGTAATTGAAACTCCCGAAGCTAAAAGAACGGAGGTATTTAGTAGTGGGACTTCTAAGGGGTTAAGGGGATTAATTCCTACTGGAGGTCAGCAATTGCCTAGTTCGGGGGTTGGGGCTAGGCTAGAGTGGTAGAATGCTCAGAAAAATCCGGCAAAGAAGAATACTTCTGAAATGATAAATAGAACTATGCCATATCGTAGACCTTTTTGGACAATTGATGTGTGATGGCCTTGAAATGTACTTTCTCGCACGACATCTCGTCACCATTGATATATTGTTAAAGTGTTAGTTATAAGACCTAGTATAAGAAGAAAGGAAGAATTGAAGTGAAATCATATTGCTAGGCCGGATGTTATGAGTAAGGCAGAGAGGGCCCCTGTTAGTGGTCAGGGGCTAGGGTTAACTATATGGTAGGCGTGAGTTTGGTGGGTCATTACGTATTATCGTGTAAATATAGGCTTACTAAGAGAGTGAAAACATAAGCTTGGATTAATGCGACTGCAAATTCAAGCATTGTTAATAGTACAAGAATAATAAAAGTGATGATAGCTGTAGGAGGGCTGATAGATATTAGTACAAGGGTTGCTCCTCCAATTAAATGTATAAGAAGATGACCAGCTGTAATATTAGCTGTTAATCGTACAGCTAATGCTATGGGTTGAATAAAGAGGCTAATTGTTTCGATAATAATAAGTATAGGGATAAGAAGAATCGGGGTTCCTTGTGGGAGAAAATGGGCTAATGATGCTTTGGTCTTATGGCGAAATCCAGTAATTACAGCTCCTGCTCATAGAGGGATAGCTATTCCTAGGTTTATTGATAGTTGGGTTGTTGGTGTGAAAGAATGAGGTAATAAGCCTAGAAGATTAGTTGAGCCAATAAATATAATTAACGTGATTAGTATTAGGGACCAGGTACGTCCTTTCGGGTTGTGCATTGCCATTAGTTGTTTTAATACAAGTTGGATTAGTCATTGTTGGAATGACACTAGACGGTTATTTGTTAGTCGAGTAGGTGAGGGAAAAAGTAAACTGGGAAATATAATGATAAGGAGAACAATAGGAAGACCTATTAATGAAGGGGTAATGAAAGAGGCAAATAGATTTTCGTTCATTTTTCTTCTCAAGGAGTTTTATGCTCAGTTAGTTTAGTGTCTTTAGGGGAAGGATTGGGCGGGTAAGAGTGATTTGAGATTTTAAGTTGAAACATAAAGAAAAGGGCTAGAATTATTGATAGAATTGTGGTAAATCATGTAGATGTATCTAGTTGGGGCATTTCACTATGAGGAGGTTTAACTCCTAATCTTCAACTTAAAAGGCTGATGCTATTTTAGCTTCATAATGAATTTAAAGTATTGATGAGGATCAGTTTTCAAAGTGTTTTAATGGGACTAATTCAAGAACAATTGGCATAAAGCTATGATTTGACCCACAAATTTCGGAGCATTGCCCATAATAGAGTCCTGGTCGTGTTGATGTAAGTGTGGCTTGATTCAGTCGGCCTGGGATGGCGTCTGTCTTTAGTCCAAGGGATGGAACTGCTCAAGAGTGAAGTACATCTTCAGATGAGATTAATATTCGTACAGGTAGTTCTATTGGAAGAACAACTCGATTATCGACTTCCAGGAGTCGCAGGTCTCCGGGGGTTAATTCTGAAGTTGGGATTATGTAGGAATCAAAGTTAAGGTCTTCGTAGTCTGTATACTCGTAGCTTCAATATCACTGATGGCCTATTGTTTTTACTGTTAAGGACGGGTCATTAATTTCGTCTATTATATATAAAATACGCAGAGAGGGGAGGGCAATTAGAATAAGGATAATAGCGGGAAGAATGGTTCAAATAGTTTCTACTTCTTGAGCATCTATAGTGCTTGTATGGGTTAATTTTGTAGTTAGCATTAATGAGATAATATAGAGAACTAGAGAGCTAATCAAGAAAACAATTATGAGAGTGTGGTCATGAAAATGTAAAAGTTCTTCTATAATAGGAGATGTGGCGTCTTGAAATCCTAGTTCGAGCGGGTATGCCATGGAGATATATAGGAGTTTAACCTATGAGTTAACTTTGACAAAGTTATGTAATTATTTTACTAATATCTCATAAAGAAAGTCATAATGGTTATGAGGCTGGCTTGAAACTAGTCTTAGAAAGTTCGATTCTTTCCTTTCTTGCTTTAAGCTTTAATGTAAGTGGGTTCTTCAAATGTATGATAGGGTGGAGGGCACCCATGTAGTCATTCTAGGTTGGTTGGTGTTAGCTCTACAGTAAGGACTTCTCGTTTTGATGCAAATGCTTCTCAAATTATAAAAATTATAATTATAACAGCTGTGAGAGAAATAAATGAACCTATTGAGGATACAGTATTTCATGCTGTGTAGGCATCTGGATAGTCAGAGTATCGACGTGGTATACCTGATAGTCCTAAGAAATGTTGAGGGAAGAAAGTTAAATTTACTCCAACAAACATCACAGTAAAATGAATTTTAGCTCATATATCACTTAGTGTATAACCAGAAAAAAGGGGGAATCAGTGAATGAAACCTCCTATAATAGCAAATACAGCCCCCATTGATAGTACGTAGTGAAAGTGGGCCACTACGTAGTATGTATCGTGTAGAACAATATCTAATGAAGAGTTGGCTAAGACGATCCCTGTTAGGCCTCCTACAGTGAATAGGAAAATAAAGCCGAGCGCTCATAGTATAGCTGGTGATCATTTAATATTTCCTCCGTGCAGGGTTGCTAATCAGCTAAAAACTTTTACTCCTGTGGGGATGGCAATGATTATGGTTGCGGATGTAAAGTAAGCTCGAGTATCTACATCTATTCCAACAGTGAATATGTGGTGGGCTCATACGATAAATCCAAGGAAGCCAATAGATATTATAGCCCACACTATCCCTATATAACCGAATGGTTCCTTTTTTCCTGAGTAGTACGTTACAATATGAGAAATTATACCAAACCCTGGAAGAATAAGAATATAAACTTCAGGATGTCCAAAAAATCAGAATAAATGTTGGTAGAGAATAGGATCTCCACCTCCAGCAGGGTCAAAAAATGTAGTGTTAAGGTTACGGTCCGTAAGTAATATTGTAATTCCTGCTGCAAGAACTGGGAGAGACAGGAGTAATAATACTGCTGTAATTAGTACGGACCAGACAAACAGAGGGGTTTGATACTGAGATATGGCAGGTGGTTTTATGTTAATAATTGTTGTAATGAAGTTAATTGCGCCTAGAATAGATGAAACTCCTGCTAAGTGAAGGGAGAAAATGGTTAGGTCTACTGAAGCTCCCGCATGGGCAAGATTTCCAGCTAGTGGAGGATATACGGTTCAGCCGGTTCCTGCACCTGCTTCAACTATAGAAGAAGCGAGTAGGAGGAGAAAAGAAGGGGGAAGAAGCCAGAAGCTTATATTATTTAAACGTGGGAATGCTATATCAGGAGCTCCAATTATTAGGGGCACTAGTCAGTTCCCAAACCCACCGATTATAATTGGTATTACTATAAAGAAAATTATAACAAATGCATGAGCAGTAACAATAACATTATAAATTTGGTCGTCACCTAATAAAGCTCCAGGTTGACCTAGTTCAGCACGGATTAGTAGGCTGAGTGCAGTTCCTACTATTCCGGCTCAAGCGCCAAATAGAAGGTAAAGTGTACCAATATCTTTATGATTAGTTGAGAAGAATCAACGGTTGATGAACATAGGTAGGTGGTAAAATGGCTGAGCAAGCATTAGACTGTAAATCTAAAGACAGAGGTTGAGTCCTCTTTTTACCAAGTCCCGAGGTGAACATTCATATTGAATTGCAAATTCAAAGGAGCAGCTTCAACTCTGCCGGGGCTTCTCCCGCCTTTTTCCCTAACGGCGGGAGAAGTAGATTGAAGCCAGTTGAGTAAGGCGTTTAGCTGTTAACTAAGGTCTTATGGGTTTAAATCCCATCAGTCTAGAAATTAAGGGCTTAGCTTAATTAAAGTGATTGGTTTGCATTCAATTGATGTAAGATAAAGTCTTGCAGTCCTTAGTGCAGGAATTAAGTATTGAGTACTTGCTTAGGGCTTTGAAGGTCCTTGGTCTGGGTTAACCTAAATTCCTAGTTTAGGAGTGAGAAGAGGGGTATTAGTGGGAGGGAGAGAGTGGAAGTAGTAATAAGTGTAGGTAGAAAAGGTATGAGTTTTATATTTTCAAATTGTCATTTTATTTTGGTGTTATTAAATGATGGGAATAAGGTTAGAGATGTTGAATAGATAAGTCGCGTATAGAAGTACAAATTTAGCAGTGCTAGTATTGCTATTAGTGTGGAGAAAATAATGTTGTTATTTGAGATAAGTTCTTTAAGGATAATTCATTTTGGTGTGAATCCTGTTAGAGGAGGCAAGCCTCCTAGTGATATTAGTACAATTAAGATTGTAGGTGTTAGAAGAGGGAATTTGCTTCATATGTTGGATAGAGAAAGGGTAGTAGTTTTTTTGTAAAAAAGGAGGAGTATAAACATATTAATGGTAAGTATAATATAGATAACTAAGTTAAATATTGTTAGGGTTGGATTATATGTGACAATTGCTATTATTCATCCTATGTGGGCGATTGATGAATATGCTATGATCTTTCGTAGTTGGGTTTGGTTAAGTCCTCCTCAGCCCCCTAGCATGATTGATAAGGTTCCTATAAGTAATATGAGGGTTGAGTTTATAGAGGGTGCGATTTGATATACGATAGAAATTGGAGCAATTTTTTGTCATGTTAGTATAATTAGTCCTGATTTGAGTGGAATTCCTTGGGTGACTTCTGGGACTCATAGATGGAATGGGGCAAGTCCTATTTTTATTGAGAGTGCAATTGTAAATATTAATGATGAGATTTGATTATATGGGTTGGACAAGGTTCATTGTCCCGAGTCTATGAAGTTGATTATTGTGCCTATTATTAAGATTATTGATGCGGTGGCTTGAATGAGGAAATATTTACATGCAGCTTCTGTGGATCGAGGGTTTCCTTTATCAATTAGAATAGGGATGATGGCTAGTATACTTATTTCTAGTCCAACTCAAGTTAGAAGTCAATGTGAACTGAAAAGTGTAACTATAGTTCCAGAGAAGAGAGTGAAGTAGATTGCGGAGGAAGTTAAGGGGTTAATTAGTACGGGAAGGATATAAACCAACATTTTCGGGGTATGGGCCCGATAGCTTATTTAGCTGACCTTACTGTTTAGGACGTGGTGTAAGAGGTAGCACGGAGAATTTTGGATTCTTAGGATTAGGTTCGATTCCTATGGTTCTAGAAATAAGAGGATTTAAACCTCTATAGTTTACTCTATCAAAGTAACTCTTTTATCAGACATATTTCTTAGATTTGGGGAGGCACACATGCTGTTATGATTGGGAGGGAAATGTGTCATATGCATAAGGCTAGAGTTAGGGGTAAAAAGTTTTTTCATAGAAGGTGCATGAGTTGATCATAACGGAATCGAGGGTAGGATGCTCGGATCCATAAAAAAGTGGAAGTTAAAATGAGTGTTTTTAAGACAAAATTTAATGTAAAAGTCTCGGGAAAAATAGGGTTTAGCAGTGCTCCTATAAAGAGAGTTACTGTTAATGCGTTTATTATGATAATGTTGGTGTACTCAGCTATGAAGAATAAGGCAAATGGACCGGCTGCGTATTCAACATTAAATCCTGATACGAGTTCTGATTCTCCTTCTGTTAAATCAAATGGAGCTCGATTAGTTTCTGCTAGTGTTGAAATAAATCATATTATTGCTAGGGGTCATGTTGGAAGTAGAAGTCATGTAAATTGCTGGGTAGTAATAAGTGTGGATAAAGTAAAGGACCCATTTATTAGAAGTACTGATAGAAGGATAATTGCTAATGTTACTTCGTATGAAATAGTTTGTGCTACGGCTCGTAGGGCTCCAATTAAGGCATATTTAGAATTGGAAGCTCACCCGGATCATAGGATTGCGTATACGGCTAAGCTTGAAGTAGCTAAAATAAATAGGACTCCCATATTTATATTGATTAGGGGTGTGGGTATGGGTAGGGGGATTCATATGGTAAAGGCCAGTGTTAGAGCAAGGGTTGGAGCAATAATAAATAGTATAATGGAGGATGTCAGGGGCTTTATGGGTTCTTTAATAAATAGTTTTATTGCGTCAGCAAATGGTTGGAGTAGGCCATAGGGTCCGACAACATTAGGGCCTTTACGAAGTTGTATATATCCTAGTATTTTTCGTTCGATCAGGGTAAGAAAAGCTATGGCTACTAAGATTGGGATAATTAAAAGTAGAAGGTTAATTATGAACATTAGTGTTAAGAAGAGGAGTTGAACCTCTGAAATAAAGTTTTAAGTCTTACGCAATTACCAGGCTCTGCCATCTTAACAAGCCCTTTTCTAGGGCAGATTATTTAAAATATTTTATTGGATTAAGATGTTCATCCTTAATTTAAGGCATAAGTGTGTAATTGGCCTTATTTCTCTTGTCCTTTCGTACTGGGAGAAATATAGTAATAGATAGAAACCGACCTGGATTTCTCCGGTCTGAACTCAGATCACGTAGGACTTTAATCGTTGAACAAACGAACCATTAATAGCGGTTACACCATTTGGATGTCCTGATCCAACATCGAGGTCGTAAACCCTAATTGTCGATATGGACTCTTGAATAGGATTGCGCTGTTATCCCTAGGGTAACTTGTTCCGTTGATCAATAATTTGGGTCAATTAATGAATTGTAATTTGGACATGTAGTGTCTAGATTATTATCATTCGGAGGTTAGTTTATTCTCCGAGGTCACCCCAACCAAAATTTCTAGTCTATGAACAAAAATTTTAACTCCTTAGATATAATTAGGGTTGCGAGACTATTAGATTAAAGCTCCATAGGGTCTTCTCGTCTTATTAGGAAATTCCCGCCTCTTCACGGGAAGGTCAATTTCACTGATTAAAAGTAAGAGACAGTTAAACCTTCGTTAAGCCATTCATACTAGTCCTTATTTAAAGAACAAGTGATTATGCTACCTTTGCACGGTCAGGATACCGCGGCCGTTGAACGTATGTCACTGGGCAGGCAGTGCCTCTAATACTATTTATGCTAGAGGTGATGTTTTTGGTAAACAGGCGAGGTTAGTGTTTGCCGAGTTCCTTTTACTTTATTTAATCTTTCCCTTTATGCATACCAGTGTTGGGTTAACAGTATAGATAATAATGGTTATATATTTTGTTTAATTTTATGAGGTTGTTAACTATCAGCGAATTATTCGATCTGATATAAGCTTATGCAGGGAGAATATTTTCTTGTTACTTATTTTAACATGATCTCTTCTATTATGAAATAGATTAGTCCAGTATTGATTAAGGAGGTCATTAAAGGAGTTGGGTATTAAGTTTTGATAAGTAGGTTAAGCTTTAACGCTTTTTTAATTGATGGCTGCTTTTAGGCCAACTATGGAAATTGATAGATTTACTCTCTAAATAAGGTTTATTCCTTAATTCTAAAGAGCTGTCCCTCTTTAGAATAACATTTAAGTTTACATTTGGCTTATTAGTGCTTAAGGTAAATTTAAAGTAGAACTAAGATTCTAGTCTGGACAACCAGCTATCACCAGGCTCGGTAGGCTTTTCACCTCTACTTATGAGTCGTTCCACTATTTTGCAACATAGACGGATGGGCTCTTATTGGCTGCTCATAGGTAGCTCGTCTGGTTTCGGGGTGTTTGGCTTAAATTCATTTTGTCAAGCATTTTCTGGTTAAATCATTATGCAAAAGGTAGAAGGGTTGATCTTTGCTTTTTTGTACTATGAATTTATTCTCTCATCTTTCCCTTACGGTACTTTTTCTATAGCTCTTGATGTAAATTTCTATCTCCTATACTTTATTTAGGTGAATGTTTTATTTATTAAGTGAATTGTATTTAGGAGGGGGAGAAGTTAGGCTAGCATTAGTTCAAAATGTTCATAGTGAATGAAATCTTTCGGGTGTAAGCCGAGTGCTTTAGTGGATAAGCTACATTTTGATTCTTCCAAACACACTTTCCAGTATGTTTACCTTGTTACGACTTGTCTCTTCTTATATGTTTGGTTAAATAAATTATTTATAGTATTTTATAGATATATTTGAAGAGGGTGACGGGCGGTGTGTGCGTGCTTTATTGCCCTATTCAGCTAAGCTCTCTATTCTTAGCTTACTACTAAATCCGCCTTATGCTTTAAGTTTCATAAAAGCTATCGTGAGTGTTTGTTCTAGGAAAGTAGAAAATGTAGCCCATTTCTTCCCACCTTATAGGCTACACCTTGACCTAACGTACTAATGTAGAATTTTCTTGCTTACTATAAGACCTTTTTAGGGTTTGCTGTAGATGGCGGTATATAGGCTGATATTTGCTAAAGGTGGTGAGGTGTATCGGGGTTTATCGATTATAGAACAGGCTCCTCTAGAGGGGTGTAAAGCACCGCCAAGTCCTTTGAGTTTTAGGCCATTGCTAGTAGTACTCTGGCGAATATTCTTGTTTGTTGAATATTTATGTTTAGGGCTAAGCATAGTGGGGTATCTAATCCCAGTTTGAATCTTAGCTATCGTGAATTCAGAAAATTTAAGATTACTTTCGTATTTGATTTTTATCAATACCAAGACTTTTTACGGTTTAGTACTATTTTAATCTTATTTAGTTAGTCTCTTAATCACGCTTTACGCCGTATTTCATTAACTAGGGTTAATCGTATGACCGCGGTGGCTGGCACGAAATTTACCAACCCTGGATTTAGTTTAACTTAGTCAAACTTTCGTTCATAGGCTTAATTTTAATTACTGCTGTGTCCCGTGGGGGTGTGGTGGAGCAAGGCGTTGTGAGCTACTAGGGTTAGTGAACTTGATGCCTGCACCTTTTGATCAGTATAGACATAGAGGGCATTCTCACTGGGGCGGGGATGCTTGCATGTATAAGTTAACTAGAAGCTAATGAAAAGGCTAGGACCAAACCTATTGTTTATGGGGTAGAAAATACCCATCTAAGCATTTTCAGTGCTTTGCTTTATTGGATTAAGCTACATTAAC